CACAATAAATATTTTGTAACCCCAATTTATCTTGCATATATATATACTATAAAAAAAAAAAATGAAATATTTATTTAATTATGTATGTACAATTTTATTAATTGATCTCAATTGATCCCTCGTTACTGCTCAGAAGATAAGTAATAGGTAGGGATGACAGGATTTGAACCCGTGACATTTTGTACCCAAAACAAACGCGCTACCAAACTGCGCTACATCCCTTTCAATTGGTCTACAGTGTCATTGTAGAGAATCCCTGTCTTGTTTTCCACATCTTTATTTCCTACATTGATATACACAAACTATCTTATCATTTCTTCCTTCTTACTTTTGGTCTCATATATCATATAACAAACATATAATATGGTAAAAGACTTATATAAAGTATGAAATAAATATGAAATCTACCACAAAAAATTAATATTTTTTAGGAATTTAAGGCGGAAATGGACGTATTTTTTTTCTTTTAATAAATATCTATTTTGTACATTTCAATTTGAATTAGGAACTCCGCGTACAAGTGGTAAGTCATTAACTACATATACACATCCGGTCATATATGTATTACCATTATGTATTACAAATTCTAATAAAATTACAATAACGAATACAGAAAGAGGAGTTTTTAAAATGCGAGATCTAAAAACATATCTCTCCGTGGCACCGGTAGTAAGTACTCTATGGTTCGGGTCTTTAGCAGGTTTATTGATAGAGATCAATCGTTTTTTTCCGGATGCGTTGATATTCCCCTTTTTTTCATTCTAGCTATTGATATGGGAAGGGGGAAGAAGATTAGAGATACAATCAAATATCTGTAACTAATCCCTACCCCTCCCTTCTTTTTTTCTTTGTTTTTTTTTTCTTTTTTTACTTATTCTTTCTAAAAAAAAAAAAAAAAAAAACAAAGAAAAAGCGGTTTCACCCTCAGTGAAACTATGAACTCGGGCTCAGGCTCAAATTAAATTAATAATAGAATGGAAATGCGGTGGTTGGGGCAACAATATCATACAAGATACTTAACTGAAAATGAAATACTGTACGGCAATTAAAAATTATAAATATAGTTAGAAATCATTATATTACTTATTATTTATTACTATATTGATTATTGATTGCAACAAAATATTTCTTTCATAATTTGATTTCGAGTTACCTGCTTCTATTTTTGTGTCCTTTCTTCTTCCTTGCTTCGGGTCGGAAAATTAAAGAATTGAGTGAATCAAAAACCAAAGGAGGTTCATGGCTAAGGGTAAAGATGTCCGAGTAACGGTTATTTTGGAATGTACCAGTTGTGTTCGAAATCGTGTTAATAAGGAATCAATGGGCATTTCCAGATATATTACTCAAAAGAATCGACACAATACGCCTAGTCGATTGGAATTGAGAAAATTCTGTCCCTGTTGTTACAAACATACGATTCATGGGGAGATAAAGAAATAGATCGACCCGATCGCTCGTGTGTCAGTCTTCCAAGGAAGATGAAAAATTACATATTATATATAACAATATATATATATATATAATTTATTTGAATTTATTTTTGAATTTATTTAAATATAAATAAATATAAACAAATAAATATAAACAAACCAAATCCTATTTCGATCGGATCAAAGATGATGTAGAATTAAGAAATAGGATTGGGATTTTCAGGATAAGGAATAAACAAACCATGGATAAATCCAAGCGAATCTTTCTTAAATCTAAGCGATCTTTTCGTAGGCGTTTGCCTCCGATCCAATCGGGGGATCGAATTGATTATAGAAACATGAGTTTAATTAGTCGATTTATTAGCGAACAAGGAAAAATATTATCTAGACGGGTGAATAGATTGACCTTAAAACAACAACGATTAATTACTATTGCTATAAAACAAGCTCGTATTTTATCTCCGTTACCTTTTCTTAATAATGAGAAACAATTTGAAAGAAGCGAGTCAACCGCTAGAGCTGCTGGTCTTAGAACCAGAAAAAAAATAGGTTGACTCTTCAATTGAATTGAATCAAAATAAAATTCCAATCCAAACTCAAATGCGGATTGACGTTTTTTTTTTTGTTCGAAAAATCGTAAAATCGAAATGTCCTGTCGTAAGAAAAAAAATGGGAGAAGAGGAATAAATATTTTTTATTTAACGTCTTTCTTCATTTTGATGACTTTATCATATTTTATCATACTAATTTCTACTCTACCTTCCCAGAGTTCATTCTCCAGGGAACTCCATTTAAACTATTCCAACGGATTCCTTCCAATCTCTTTATTTTATGATCTCATTGGAAATCATATAAAGACAACTCTTATTTAATATAGCTATTTGTGCAAGTATTTTACGATTAAGAAGTAACTGTCTCTTGTACAGATTGTGTATAAATTTACTATAACTAAAGTATACTTTATTCTCGCGAATTACTGCATTTATCCGAGTGATCCACAACCGACGAAAATCTCTCTTTTGTCTACCTCTATCCCGATGAGCCGAAACCAAAGCTCTTATTTTCTGTTGAGTAATAGTACGAGTAAGTCTTGAATGAGCCCCTCGAAAGGTTGATGCAAATAAACGAATTTTTGTTCTACGTCTTCGAGCTATATACCCTCGTTTAATTCTGGTCATTGAATAAATGAAACTTTGATGAATAACTAATCGATTTCCTTTCTTTCAGTTATTCCCTTCCCCTAGTCTATTAATAACAAAACGGATTCTTCCAATGTATAAAATTTAAATTCCAATGGCTTTTGCTACTATAACCTTCCCGACCACGATTTTTTTTTTTTTTTTTTTTTCTAGGTGAAATGCCTAGAAAAAAATTGTATTGATATTAGGTATCAAAAACACATAAAAGTAGTAAATATAAATGGATATAGTGGGTTCCATCGTTTCTATGGTTACTTCTTAAACGGTGAGGTCCTCTCTATACACCGGAGCCCTTCTTTCATTTAATCAATGTTATTGTTAACTTGTACAGTTCACACTCTTTGGCTCTACCCATAATTATCCAGTACGAGGTCTTTCACAATGAGATCTACTTATACAGTAACGGTATTTAATTATGAAGATTAGCTGAGTAGCTGACCCTGTTAGTCCGTTCTTGCAAGAGTAAGGTATAATTTTTCTGCTTTTTAAAATAGTATTTCCCCTGCTTAATGGATATCATTTGCTATCAATGGAGAATTCTTTCTCATCTTATAAAACGAGTTGATTGGATTTGCACCAACGGAAACCATACATTTGATACCACAATAGAAGAATAGATCTTTTTGATTTTTAGATATTGAATGGAGTTCTTCCATTCTAGTCTATTCACTGGTACTGATCGTTGATACTGGATCAATTGTTTTCTTTCTTTTGTCCTAGCCCATGATCTGAACGAGTCGCACATACACCCTAGTACATGTTCCTCGTCGCTGAGGACATCCCCCAAGAGCGGGGGATTTCGTGACATTTCTGATTGGCTGTCTTGTGTTTCTAATAAGTTGTTTAATAGTTGGCATATTGAATCATATACATAATGGGCTGGTTTAGATCGATCTTAACCGGATGATTATGAATTATTTTATTTGTATATTAATAGATTAATGAATAGAATATTAAATCCGGTAAGAAGATAAAATCTCAAATCACCAATTCGTCTGAAATTTTTGTTATTTTTTCTTTTTTATTCAGTCGCTACAAGATCAACAATTCCATGAGCTTGGGCTTCTGTTGCTGACATAAAAACATCTCTTTCCATATCTTCGGATACAACCCATAAGGGTTTGCCTGTCCTTTGTACATAAACCCTTGTGACGGTTTCGCGCAGCTTCAAAAGTTCTTCCGCTTCCAAGATAAATTCTCCCGTCTGTGCCTCATAAAAAGAACTAGCAGGTTGATGGATCATTACCCTGATGATATAACATAATAAATGTTTATTCTATCTCGCATGATGGTAAGGTGAAGAGATAAAGAATAATAAAATATATAATTGAACAACCGTACAGGCATCTTTTACGCATTGCATACGGCTCTATAATGGAATTCGTTTTTACCTTACTTAAATATCAAATAAATTAAATATAGGGTCTATCAGACTCGGGTTGGTAAATGATCCAATAACCACCCTTCTTTTTGTTTTTGGAGTAGTTCAAAAATACTATGATGGCTCCGTTGCTTTATATATTTATTTCGTCTGTTATTTAGCAATCCCAAAGTTTCTTTTTTTTTTTTCAAATAAAAAAACAAGATTTTTTTTTTATTTTCATATTCTTTCATAACCTAAATATTGTTAAGAGCCTCCCGGCGTGAAAACAAAAAAGTTTGTGACGCTGAAATAGGCTTCCCGATAGATTAGATAAAATCGGAAATACCTTTTATCTCATACTACTCTTTCGATACATAATTTAAGGGTTAAAAAAATTTATCATATCGAATTCGAAGTGCCATGCTATTATTACTTAATATTCATATTTCATATAGCGCGAAGGCATAGTCTTCTTTTTTCTCTCAAATCAAATAAAAAACTCATTGGCGCCAAGCGTGAGGGAATGCTAGACGTTTGGTAATTTCTCCTCCGACCAGAATAAAAGATCCCATTGAAGCGGCTAATCCCATGCATATTGTCTGTATATCTGGTCGCACAAATTGCATAGTATCATAAATAGCTACTCCGGGTATTACCCATCCGCCAGGAGAATTTATAAACAAATATAGATCTTTGGTATCATCCTCTATACTGAGATATACCATAAGACCAATAAGTTGATTCGAGATCTCGCTATCAACCCCTTGGCCTAAAAAAAGTAATCTTTCTCGATAAAGTCGGTTGATTGGGATAAAGTTGTATCCCTTAGAAACCGTACATGCACCTTTTGATGCATACGGTTCAACAAAAATAACGAAAAAAAATAAAAGAATCAATGTGTAGATGTAGATTCTAGCGCTTTCTTTTATTTTTTTTTCTCATACCAGGCTTTTAACTTATAAAAAGGGGCTTTTCTTTCATTTTTCAAAAAAGATGGGCCTGTTTTGTTTATCTATAAAAAAAAATTACTAAATTTATCTAACTAACTTTTCATTGATGTATTGTTTCATCGAGATACAATCTCAATCGCGATGTAATTTTCTTGTTCCTGAATGGGCTTCTTCAATTTTTTTAGGTTTATGCTCTACTCCGAGTAAAGATCCGCCCGATTTGGATTTGCACATATATGACAAATGCCCCAATACCACGTCCTTTTGCTACGACTTCCTTTTTACAATTTATTTCATGTCTTACAACAGATATTCAATGCATTCATCATATTACTCGATTGATTAACAGTTTGAGATCACTTCTATTATAAATATATAAAGAAATAGAATATGATAGAATATAGTAATCATAAATAGATTTATTACCGGTTTTTTTCTAAACGGAGCCTGGATACTTCATTTTATTGGCCTAACCAAGATAACCATAAATTATTCTAATTGATAATATTAATCTGTATACCCTCCCGAAAAAATGGATCTAATTGAACTTCACGCTCCAAATTTTTGATAATTCAATCAATCTTTCTTGGGCGAAGGGGAGGATATCTCGATCGGGGAAGAGAATGGGGAAATACCATATGACCCAATATATCTGACAAGTCGCACTATACGTCAATCCACAATGCATCTTCCTCTCCAGGACTTCGAAAAGGTACTCTTGGAACACCAATAGGCATTAAATAAAAGAAAAATTAAGTACTATATCTCACTTTGATGTGAAAGCGTAACAATGGATTTAGTGTCCTACTAATATTGGCCTTTATCATATTTTATCCATAGATTGACTAAGTTCATAAAAAAAGATAAAGAAGACAAAATGAATAAAGGAAAATTTTTACAAATAAGTCCTTTGAATGATGAACAAATATATATATGCATTCACTCATATAAAATGGTATCAACTCCCCTACCATTGCGTATTGGTACTTATCGGGTGTAGAATAGATCTGCTTCTTTTTGTTCCTACGAACAAAATAGTTTCATTATTACTAAAAGTAATTGAAAAGAATCAAACAAATCAAACAAATATTAATTCTTTCCCCAAGATAATCCACTAAAAAGAGGGTCCACAGCATAGTTTTTTCCAATGCAATAAAGTTACATTGTGTCTATTTTTCATTGATAAAGGGGTATTTCCATGGGTTTGCCTTGGTATCGTGTTCATACCGTCGTATTGAATGATCCCGGTCGTTTGATTTCTGTCCATATAATGCATACAGCTCTGGTTGCTGGTTGGGCCGGTTCGATGGCTCTATACGAATTAGCAGTTTTTGATCCTTCTGATCCTGTTCTTGATCCAATGTGGAGACAGGGTATGTTCGTTATACCGTTCATGACTCGTTTAGGAATAACCAATTCATGGGGCGGTTGGAGTATCACAGGGGGTACTGTAACGAATCCGGGTATTTGGAGTTACGAAGGTGTGGCCGGGGCACATATTGTGTTTTCGGGCTTGTGCTTTTTGGCAGCTATCTGGCATTGGGTGTATTGGGATCTAGAAATATTTACTGATGAACGTACAGGAAAACCCTCTTTGGATTTGCCTAAGATCTTTGGAATTCATTTATTTCTATCAGGGGTGGCTTGCTTTGGTTTTGGTGCATTTCATGTAACAGGATTGTATGGTCCTGGAATATGGGTGTCCGATCCTTATGGACTAACTGGAAGGGTACAATCCGTAAATCCAGCGTGGGGTGTGGAGGGTTTTGATCCTTTTGTTCCGGGAGGAATAGCCTCTCATCATATTGCAGCAGGGACCTTGGGCATATTGGCGGGTCTATTCCATCTTAGTGTACGTCCACCTCAACGCCTATACAAAGGATTACGTATGGGAAATATTGAAACCGTCCTTTCCAGTAGTATTGCTGCTGTCTTTTTTGCCGCTTTTGTAGTTGCTGGAACTATGTGGTATGGTTCAGCAACGACCCCGATTGAATTATTTGGTCCCACTCGTTATCAATGGGATCAAGGATACTTCCAACAAGAAATATATCGAAGAATTGGTGCTGGGTTGGCTGAAAATCAAAGTTTATCTGAAGCTTGGTCTAAAATTCCCGAAAAACTAGCTTTTTATGATTACATCGGCAATAATCCGGCAAAGGGGGGGTTATTCAGAGCGGGCTCAATGGACAACGGGGATGGAATAGCTGTTGGGTGGTTAGGACATCCTATCTTTAGAGATAAAGAGGGGCGCGAACTTTTTGTACGTCGTATGCCTACTTTTTTTGAAACATTTCCGGTTGTTTTGGTAGACGGAGACGGAATTGTTAGAGCCGATGTTCCTTTTAGAAGGGCGGAATCTAAATATAGTGTCGAACAAGTAGGTGTAACTGTCGAGTTCTATGGCGGCGAACTCAACGGAGTCAGTTATAGCGATCCCGCTACTGTGAAAAAATATGCTAGACGTGCTCAATTGGGTGAGATTTTTGAATTAGATCGTGCTACTTTGAAATCCGATGGTGTTTTTCGTAGCAGTCCACGTGGTTGGTTTACTTTTG